TATATAAATTTATATAGAATCTTTGAAAAAGACTTTTTTCATACTTCATAAAAAAGAAAAAGACTTACTGTCTTTAGGATCTGATGCTACACCGCTGCTCAATACCTTAGGGGATCTACTCTATTACATAAGTAGATTCCGAAGATTTATCTCATATTATGATATAAATAAACAGCTCTTGTTGTATCGGCCCAAAACCTTTCCAATTGATCTTTACGGTGCTTCCTCTATCAATTAAATCTTTTATTATCCATAGAAAGAAAGTATTTAGGCATATCCAGTCTTCACTTCATATTTGATCTATGAAGTTTATTTATTTGCTACAGCTGATAAAAAATCGTTTTGTACGATGCTTATGTAGAAAGCCCTTTTTTGTGTTTCTAGTATTTAATTGACTAGCTGTTCGTTCTTTTTTTTCTATAGTGGAGATAGTCGCACGTAATGACAGATCACAGCCATATTATTAAAAGCTTGTGGTAAAAAGGGGTTTCGTTCTAATGCCCGAAAATAATATTCTAAAGCTTTGGTATGTTCCCCATTACTTGTGTGGATAAGGCCTATATTATAGAGTATATAACTTCGATCATAGGGGTCAATTTCTAGGCGCATAGCTTCATAATAATTCTGTAATGCTTCCGCATAATTTCCTTCAGATTGAGCTGACATCCGTTACGGTCGTCATTCGCTTTAACGAATTCTCCGTTTCAGAACCGTATGTGAGATTTTCATCTCATACGGCTCCTCCTTTAGGTGCATAATGAAAATAATATATGGAAAAATTTGATGTCATTATGAACTAAGCGGGGCTAATGTTTTTACAAGAAATCCCTAGCCAACCTTCTTGCAAAAGATCTTTTCTTACTACCAAGTGGGTTCATGCTAGATAAAAATAAAAAAGTAAACTCTAAAAATTTCTTTGTTCTCAACGCCCCTAAATTTCCAGGAATTAGCCACTTCAACAGTCTTCAATGGTTATACGGGTATCCAAAGTACAAACGAGATGGATGTTTATTGTTCCAACCATTTTAATTAGTCCCAATCCCAAAGAAGAAGAAGAAAGAAAAGGAATCATTTTGAAGAAAGTTTTCGTGTTGTTGATTTCTCGGCGTAGTGCTTCTTCCCCTATGCCTCCTATTCGTATATTGTATTAGTGTAGTAGGATTGATCTGTAATACGGGAACCATAGGTAAAAACCTTTTGCTCAATACTAGAATTCACAATTGAAGCATCTAAGGCTGCATTAATCGTGGATACATGACAGAAGGGATTGCTTTTTTTATATTATAAACTTCACCTTCAAAAGCGTAGATTTTTTTCAATACTCGTTTTTCTTTCTATTCAAAATCGGCGAGAAAAAAAATAATGATAATCAAATCGCACCATCTCTGTAATAAGTAAATGCCTCCTTTTCTCCGGAAGTTGTGGGAATGACTCGTAATAAGATATCGGCTACAATTGTAAAGGTTTTATCAATAAAATTTCCATTTATACGCGATCTTGGCATAGGTAATAATCCATTCTATAACTCTTTTGATTTCCTTTACCTTTTCTTTTGTGAGAAAATTTTCTCACAAACAAAGGAATTGTATAGTACGAACTAACATAAAAGCGGACTCATTAAAATAAAAAAACCTTCTATCTACTTACAATTTTTTCCGGTCAAAAAAGGTATCTATTAACCATAATCTAAAAAACGATGAATAACTCGCTATTCACCCAGGTACTCAGTCATAATCCTGGTGTCGGAGAGATGGCCGAGTGGTTGAAGGCGTAACATTGGAACTGTTATGTAGGCTTTTGTTTACCGAGGGTTCGAATCCCTCTCTTTCCGTACTTTCAACAAATTCACCAATCTTACGTGATTGACCACAATGTATAAAAAAAAAAAAAAGAATAGATATAAAATCTACCTTGTTTTGATTTTTAAATAGATTCTCTATTCCTAATTTCTTTGATATGGAATATGCTGGGAAGAGCAAACAAGGGGTCCAAATCTCCCTACCAATCTATGATACATGAATAGGAAAAAGATTCCCCGACAAAATCCCTTACCTTGTGCCTTTTTTTTTTTTTATCAAAAAGGAGGACGAAGGGGAGTTGTCCGAACTCTTGTTTTTTGTTTTTTACTTAAGTTAGGTTTATTAAGTCTGTCGAGAGTAATATTCTACGACAAGCAATTCATTTATTTTCAAACCGACGCATTTCCTATCTATTATTTGATTGACTAACCCTTCATATTGGAATGTGTGAAGAGTCAGATGGTTTGGCAATTCCTCGGGGGCAGATGAATCAAGAAGATTTTGAACCAAAGTTCTAGAGTTTTGTTCATCCTTCACTGTAATAATATCTCGGGGTTTGCAGCGATAACTTGGTATATCAACTATATGACCATTAACTAAAATATGTCCATGGTTAACTAATTGGCGTGCTTGAGGAATAGTCAAAGCCATACCCAATCGAAAAAGGATATTATCCAAACGCATTTCAAGTAATTGTAGTAAAACTTGACCTGTTGACCCCTTGGCTTTTCCGGCGATACGAACATATTTAAGTAATTGGCGTTCTGTAAGACCATAATGAAAACGCAATTTTTGTTTTTCTTCTAAACGAATACGATATTGAGATTTTTTTCCGGAGCGCGATTGGTTTCTAAGATCGCTTCCTGCCCTAGGCCTTTTACTAGTTAGTCCCGGTAAAGCCCCCAGACGGCGTATTTTTTTAAAACGAGGCCCTCGGTAACGTGACATAAAGACTCCTTTTTTTTATTGAAATTGTACAAAACTAAACAAAATTAAAACTGAACTAAATGATAATGATAAATGACGTGAAATCCACTCCAATAAACTATTGGAATACAAAGAGTAAGAAGATATATTCTTCTCAATATACAGATTTTTTTTTATTGTATATACAATATATATAAATAAAATAAATCATAAAAATTTTCCTTTATTTTCTTGATTTATTTTGCAAAGGTCTAATCCTTTTACCCAATATATATTCCTATATGGAAGTTTATATGACATAATATAAATGGAGTGGTAACTCTGGGAAAAGGTAAAATTAAGTCTTTTCAATCTTCTTTGATTTTGAAAGTACATTAAAAATCATGTAAAAAAACAAAAAAATATGGAAAAGCCGGCTATCGGAATCGAACCGATGACCATCGCATTACAAATGCGATGCTCTAACCTCTGAGCTAAGCGGGCTCAAATAAAATAGCACGTGCATACAAATTCACTAAACTACTATATCGTATCAATTAACTATTCTATTCATTTTTTTCCTTATCCATTTAGAATTAATTAATCATATTCTATATATTCTAGAACAAAATATAGCTCAAATAAATAGTGACTATCATTAAATAAATAAAACATAACCTTAATTAATAGAATATAGAAATATTCGAAATGAATATTCGAATATAATTTTTTAGAATTATTTTAATTTAAAATCTACGAAGTAGACTTATAATCTTTTTCCGCTGCAAATTGTAGAATTCTAAGTTTTAAAAATAATCATAAATTTCTTTTCATGGAAGTAAAAAAAAAATAGAATCGACCGTTCGACTATTTTTTAAAATTTAAGACAAAGATGAGAAAAGGAATAACATATATATGTTATGTAATATATAACCATATTGAATTGCAAATACAAAAATGATAGAATCTTTGTTGATTAGACTAAATCAAAAAGGATTGGGCTAAAAAAAATGAAAGAAGATACCAAAGAAATAAAAAAAGTATCTATATGTAATGAATGCCAAAGTTTCGGCATAAGAAAAGTGGAAAGACATAATAATGAGATCCTAATCTCAAAGCAAAAAAGGGGGATATGGCGGAATCGGTAGACGCTACGGACTTAATTGGATTGAGCCTTGGTATGGAAACCTACTAAGTGATAACTTTCAAATTCAGAGAAACCCTGGAATTAACAACGGGCAATCCTGAGCCAAATCCTGGTTTACGCGAACAAACCAGAGTTTAGAAAGCGAGAAAAAAAAGGGATAGGTGCAGAGACTCAATGGAAGCTGTTCTAACAAATGGAGTTCACTACCTTGTGTTGATAAAGGAATCCTTCGATCCAAACTTCAAATAAAAAAGGATTAAGGATAAAAACCTATATTGTATAAATATAGGTAACACAAAACGATCTCAAAAATGACGACCTGAATCTCGATTTATATATATATTTTTTTTTAGTAGAAATGGTGTGAATCAAGTCGAAGTTTAAGAAAAAATCGAATATTCATTGATCAAATGATTCACTTCATAGTCTGATAGATCCTTGGTGGAACTTATTAATCGGACGAGAATAAAGATAGAGTCCCATTCTACATGTCAATACTGACAACAATGAAATTTATAGTAAGATGAAAATCCGTTGACTTTTAAAATCGTGAGGGTTCAAGTCCCTCTATCCCCAAACATACTCCCCCAAAAAGTATGTTTGACGCCTTACCTTTTTTTTATTTATTCAAAAATTCATTATCTTTTTTCATTCATCCTACGCTTTTACAAACTAGAATTTATTTTCTTATTATAGACAAGTCTTGTGGGATATATCATACACGTACAAATGAGAAAAAAAATCGATTTGAATTATTTAGAATCTATTTAATTTTTCATTTTAAAACTTAGAAAGTCTTCTTTTCGAAGATCCAAGAACTTCCCGGTATAAAACTTTTTTAATTTACTAATTTTGAGTTTATTTTAGTTGACATAGGCCTAAGTCATCTAGTAAAATAATAATGATACTTCGGAAGCGGCTGGGATAGCTCAACTGGTAGAGCAGAGGACTCGAAACCCTCGGTGTTACCGGTTCAAATCTAAAGCAGAGGACTTGAAATCATCTGGTCTGTGTTACTGGTTCAAATCTAAAGCAGAGGACTCGAAATCATCTGGTCTGTGTTACTGGTTCAAATCTAAAGCAGAGGACTCGAAATCATCTGGTCTGTGTTACTGGTTCAAATCTAATATAAAGCAGAGGACTCGAAA